AAACTAAATCACAAGCTTCTGATAAAAAACGAGCAGTTTTAGTAAGATTTGTAATATGAATACCTTTACGCTTGGCAGAAATATAAGGTGCCATCCTAGGATTCCATTTCCTAGTACCATGACCAAAATGAACTCCCGCTTCCATCATCTCTTCCAAATTGATATTCCAATATCTTCTTGTCATTTCTCCCCCCCACTTCCGCTTTTTTTTTTGAAAAAAAAAAGCGACGAGGTTGCCCTGAACTAAATAATTGTTCCGATGGAACATTTTCTTCTACCGGAGATTGGCCGTGTCGATGTCGATACACGATCCAAACCCCTACCCTCTATTCGTTATTATCTTTATTTCGATTACCACATAAAATGACCATAAATAAAGAGTTTTTTTTTAATTCAAATTGAAAAAGTATGAATCCACTTTTTGGAATCATTAAATCCTCTAAATGATTGTTCTGATGTATCATGAAACTTCTTTGAAATAGAAGAATCAAATAATTCTCTGTTGTGGAACAAAATATCTCTGATTTCCCCCTCGAAAAAATTCTTCTTTTTGGTTTTCAAAGGAATGTTCTTATGTTGCCTTGAACGATGCACTAATCCTTTGAATCCGGTACCAACGGGTATCATCCCCCCTATAACAACGTTCTCTTTTAGGCCTTTCAACCAATCGATACGGCCCCGGAGAGCAGCTTTGGCTAAAACTCGAGCAGTTTCTTGAAAACTCGCTTCAGATATGAAACTTTGCGTATTCAAAGATGCCCTTGTTATTCCCAATAGGATGGCGCGGTAACAGATCGATTCTTCCAAAGCGCGCCCCGTTCGCGCCGCTCGCAACAATCCAATTAGTTCTCCAGGTAAAAAAACATTAGACATTCCATCCTCTGAAACCAACACCTTTGATGTTATTTGGCGTACAATAATTTCTATGTGCCTATTATGGATTTGCACCCCCTGGGATCGATAAACCTTTTGGATCTTATTAACCAAAGATATACGACTTTGCACTATAGTTAGCTCAGCCCCAATCAAGAATCCCCAAGGAATTCCAAGAATTTTTTTTATATGCTCGTTCCAACCCTCAATTCTTTTTTTTAGGTTCATCGATATTGAATCAATTGAACGCACTTCTAACACTTGTTCCACTTTTGGAAGACCCTGCGTTATATCACCGGATCTCGATTTTTCATATATAAATGTAACTAATGTATCTCCTTCGTAAAGGATTTCTCCATAATGACCATGAACAGTTGCTCCTGGAGTGGCCAAATAAGGCTTGGCGGATCTTATTACTACAGAGTCAACTTGAACAATCAAAACTTGACCCGATTTGAGATGGGGTCCGTTTTTGGCTATACATACATTTTCACAAATAAACTGTCCAAGACTAATTATTGTAGATCTTTCTTCAAAATTATTATGATAATAATTAGGATGACAAAAATACCAATTCAAATTGAATGAATTCAAAACGATGTTACTGCATGAATCGGGATTCAAAATTCTCCCATTTTCATCCATTAAATAATAGTTAATTACTTGAAAAGTCTGTTTTAAATTTTCAAGTTGCAAATATTTAGTTACCAAAATAGGATTATGAGTTATTAAATAGTAAAATGAATAAAAATTCAAAAATTGAAGGACTGTTCCTAAAGGGCCAATCAAATTCCTAATTTGAATTATAGGATCTGTTTTAATTGATTCTTTTATCACATTGTGATATTTTCCAGCGTTGAATGGACCCATTCGGAAACAATTAGATGATGACAAAATTATCAAAGATGGGCATTCCTTATTTTTATTTAACAACGTGCGAATAGTTCCTTGATTTTGGCTAAGTGATTGTTGAATTTTTGTCTTGGAATAAAAGGGATTGCTATTGGTGTAATCTGACACATTATCTGAATCTGAGATCAATCCTGAGCCTGAGGGATCATTCCTTTTTCTGAGATACGAAATAGGGAATTTCACTAAGTCAATTCTTAGGAAATCTCGAATCAGACCATTTGTACTTACTTCAACAAAGGAAGTATGAGCCTCTTCGATAGAAGAACTTTTTTTGTCTTGGTCCCAATTCAAAATTAAACAAGTCCGAACTAATTGAATACTTGTATCAGAAATTCCCCGAATTGGTTTGCCATTTCTGTAAACAATATAATTGACAACTCGAAGTTGTATATTATCCCTTTCTTGTAACAGATCCGGGGGGAAGAGTGTTGCTAAATTTATACCGTCCGATATTTCATATGTCACTACGGGTCGAACTAAAACAAAATACTTTTTCTTAGTAGGTGTGATCCGTTGGACATAGATCCAATTTTTCAATTTTTTGGATTCCTTAGAATTTGTTTTTCCTGTTCCTGGGGGTATCAAGATGCCACTGTGTCGGGATATCTTATCTGTCTCTCCAGGAAAATGGATATCTCCAGAAAAGATTTTCAGTTCAATCCTTTTTTTTTTTCTCTCCACTCGGACTAATCCGCCCACTTGGCTTCTTGTATTT